TTTTACATCTTCTCTACGAAAATGTTTCATTTTCATAAGGTCTTCTTGACTCTTATTCAAAAGGTCCAATAATGTATGTATGTTGGACTTTTTGAGGCAATTATAGATCCTGGGAGGCAATTCTAATTGGTCAATAAAAATATATTTCAATGCTATTTCTTTTTTCGTTTTTCTTAACTTAGTCAATCTATCATGAAAAGTAAAAAGGGGTAAAGTAACCTTGTACTGATTGTTCTCTAAATGTAAGTTTTCTTCTTCCGCATGCAGAAAAGGAATCAATAAATCAATTAAATTCCGGGAGGCTTCATGAAGTGCTTCTTTAGGAGTTAAACTTCCATTTGTCCATATTTCGAGAAAAAGTATCTCTTGTTTTTCATTTCCATTCCCATAAGAATGAATACTATGATTCGCATTTCGAACAGGCATGAATACAGCATCTATAGGATAACTTCCGTCTTGAAAGTTATTTGGTGTTTTTATATGATATCCTCGATTCCTCTCAATTTGTAATCCAATACACAAATTAATTGGTTCCATTAGGCTAGCTATATGCTGTGTGTTATCAATGATTTCCACAGAAGGTGGTAAGATTATGTCTTGAGCGGTTACACAGCCAGGACCTTTGACACAAATAGACGCGTTGCAAGTTCCATACAGATTACTTCTCAATACAATTTCTTTCAAATTCATTAAAATTTCATGTACTGATTCTTGAATACCTACTATGGTAGAATATTCATGTGGTATTTTTTCAAATTTTGCACGGGTGATACACGTTCCTTCTATTTCCCCAAGCAAAGCTCTTCGCATCGCAATGCCTATTGTATCGACTTGTCCTTTCATAAGTGGAGACAGAATAAAGCGTCCATAATAAAGACGCTTGCTGTCTACTCTTGATTCAACACACTTCCACTGTAGTGTCCGAGTAGATACTCTTACTTTCTCTCGAACCATATTAATATGATTTGATCAGATCATTGAATCATTTATTTCTCTTGAAATGAAATTTCTTTCATTTTTATTTCTACACACGTCTTTTTTTAGGGGGTCTACAGCCATTATGTGGCATAGGGGTTACATCACGTACGAAACTTAATAGTATACCACTTCTACGAATAGCTCGTAATGCTGCATCTCTTCCGAGACCAGGACCTTTTATCATGACTTCTGCTCGTTGCATACCTTGATCGACTACTGTCCGAATAGCATTTCCTGCTGCGGTTTGAGCAGCAAATGGCGTCCCTCTTCTTGTACCCTTGAATCCACAAGTACCGGCAGAGGACCAAGAAATTACCCGACCCCCTACATCTGTAACAGTCACAATGGTATTGTTGAAACTTGCTTGAACATGAATAACTCCCTTTGGTATTCTACGTGTACTTTTACGTGAACCACTACGCCCATTCCTACGTGAACCCGTTCTTGCTATAGATTTTGCCATACTTTATCATCGAAATCAGAGATATATGGATATATCCATTTCATCTTAAAGGAGACCTTATATTTTTCATTGGATCCTTTATGTTAGAGAGTCTTTTTTAACAAGATTAGCCCTGTCTTTGTTTATGTCTCGGGTTGGAACAAATTACTATAATTCGTCCCCTCCTACGGATCAGTCGACATTTTTCACAAATTTTACGAACGGAGGCCCTTATTTTCATAGTTGTCGTTCCTTAACTTAATTCCGAATATACTTTTGGATTGGAAGAAAATAAGTTTCTTGAAATTTTAAACCTCGAATTCTAGCTCCATGAGGGGTATGTTGAAGTTGAAAAAAACCACCTAATCTTTCGAATCTTTGTTACGCGGAGTCTATAAATTATACGTTTTCTGGTTGAAGCATAACATAAAGACTTACTTCAATTTTGACTGCTATTATACGTATAAACTAAAACTCCGTGGAATACTTCCTGAAACATAACCTAGAATTAGATCTTCATTATCTAAATGAAACCTGAGCATACCATTAGGAAGTGATTCAGTAATTTAAGCTTCATGAATAATTTTTTTTTGTTCTTTCATTTTAGCATTCTAGGTAAAACCCCTAGAAGTATCAACTAATGTAGGAAGAGTGATATCAACTACTCCGTCCCTTTTCGTTGACAAATAGGAAATTCCGAATACAATTCGGTAATCATAAAGATTACCATATATAACACAAAATTTCTCCGCCGATTCCTTGTAGTCGAGCCTCTCGGTCTGTCATTATACCCCGAGAAGTAGAAAGAATTACAATTCCCATCCCGCCTAGAATTCTAGGAATTCGTTGATAGTTAGAATAGATTCGTAGGCCAGGTCTACTAATCCGTTTTAAATTTAAAATAGTTCTAGACGGTCCTTTCCTGTTCCTTCTATGTCGTAGGGTTAAAACCAAAAAATCTTTGTTGTTTTCCTGATGTTTTCTCACGTTTTCGATAAAACCTTCTCGTAAAAGTATTTTAACAATGTTTTCGGTGATGTTAGTAGATGCTATTCGAACCGTCCCTTTTCTATTCATGTCGGCATTTCGTATAGAAGTTATTATGTCAGCAATAGTGTCTCTACCCATGATAAACTAAAATTATCCTTTCCTCCCATTTTTGATATAATCAACATGCTTTTATTTAAATTTATTATTATTTTATTTATTTATTATTTCTATTTATTTAATTTATTTATTATTTCTATTTATTTAAATAGTATTTAAAAATTCTTTAATTATGTTAAATAAAGGTATATGCGTGAGATACAATCTAATTTCATGCAAATACTATGTATAATATAACTATCATCTTATAAAACCTCAGGTGCTAATGAAACTATTTTAGTGAAACTTAACTGTCTCAATTCTCGGGCAATCGCACCAAAAACTCGAGTTCCTTTTGGATTTCCTTCTTGATCAATAACAACTGCAGCGTTGTCATCATATCGTATTATCATACCGTTGTCACGTTTAAGTTCTTTACAAGTACGTACAATTACAGCTCGGATCACTTCTGATCTTTCTAGAGGTGTATTTGGTAATGCTTCCTTGATCACAGCAACAATAATGTCACCGATATGAGCATATCGTCGATTACTAGCTCCAATGATTCGAATACACATTAATTCTCGAGCCCCGCTGTTATCCGCTACATTCAAATGGGTTTGAGGTTGAATCATATCATTTTTGAATCTGTTCTTTCAATGCAAAGCAAAGAGTGAAGGAAAAAAAAGAAATATTCTTTGTCCAAAAAAAAAAAAGAACCCTGCAATTGTTTTTTTATCCCCAAGACCTTTTTCTTTGGTTCTACGTTCCTATCTATCCCGAAATAATGAATTGAGTTCGTATAGGCATTTTTGAGGCCGCTATTGAAATAGACTTTCTGGCTATATTTTCTGCTACTCCGCCCATTTCATAAAGTATTCTACCGGGTTTAACGACAGCTACCCAATATTCGGGAGATCCTTTACCCGAACCCATACGTGTTTCTGTAGGTCTTACTGTAACTGGTTTGTCTGGAAATATACGGACCCATATTTTTCCACCACGCCGCACATTTCGTGTCATTGCTCGTCGCCCTGCTTCTATTTGTCTAGATGTGATCCAAGCCGGTTCAAGTGCCTGAAGAGCATATTTACCGAAAGAAATACGATTGCCTCGATAAGATATCCCCTTCATTCTTCCTCTATGTTGTTTACGAAATCTGGTTCTTTTGGGGTTATAGTTGATGCTTCTTTTTCAATTCCATCTCTACTACAAAACCGGACATGAGAGTTTCTTCTCATCCGGCTCCTCGCGAATTAAAGAATTCAAATTTAATGAAAATATACTGAATTTTGGATTCTTTTTTGAGATTTCATCTAATCTATTAGAAATTTCTATATCTTGTTTGGATATCTACTTAAACATTTATTTTAGTTTATTTCTAGATAATTTTTTTCTTTATATTTTATATTTTATATATAAATAATGTCTTTTTTTTTTATAACGAATCTTTATTTTGTTTTGTCTTTTATCATATTGGATCAAACAAGATTGACTAATCTAATAAAAACCTTCGCGGGCGAATATTTACTCTTTCAATATCTATTTCAGTTGTAGGGTTAGATCATAATTTCTCGGAATAAATGAATTGGCCCCGGTTCGTTCCGCCATCCCACCCAATGAATTATTAGGATTCGTTTTTCAATAGAATCTTCTGTATTCATAGGTTCCGTCGTTCCCATCGCTTCTCAATTAATGGTTAGGTTTGAATTCTACAATGGAGCCCTCATGAAATTTGTTCTTGAGTCAATCTTCTCAGTCTTTATTGGCTCGAGGCTCTTGATTTTTTTTTATGAACAGATTTATCTAGTTATGGGTGAATCAGTATTGATGCGTTCTAACACTGCCTTTTCTGAGATGACTCATAAACCTTACATATATTGGAATGGTTGATATATCAATGATATTCTTTTTCTTTCTTTCTCTCACCCCTCCATTTATCTGCATACTTTTCTATCAAAATAAGATTGGTTTTTCTTTTGTTTATACAAAAAAAATTTCAGTTGCTACAATGATATGACCAATATATCATATCTTGACTGGTTTTTTGTATCCTTTTTGTATCCAGATAATGCGAAGCAATGAGTTGGTTATTAGTTCTATAGTTATTAGTTCATAGTAGGGGTCGGTCCATTTTTTTTTGAATCCTATCCTCTAAAAAAAACCAACGAGTCACACACTAAGCATAGCAATTAGATAAACTGATCAATCAAATTTTTATTCAACCCTATAGAATTGAGAATTGCTCATTTTTTTCTTTAAGAGAAAAAGAATGAAAGGAAAGAGTTTATTGTTTTTTTATTCTATTTTTCAATGAATAGAGTGTAAAGACAAGGAAAGTATTCTTATTCCTCTTCTAAAAATATCCAAATTTTGATGCCTAATACCCCATAGATAGTTCGGACTGTATAGGAACAATAATCAATTTTAGCTCGAATGGTTTGTAGAGGAACCCTACCTTCTCGGATCCATTCAACACGTGCAATTTCTTTTC